GTGACTCACATTCGTTGATTATTCTCTACTAATCATAAAGATATCGGCACCCTATATTTAATTTTTGGGGCCTGAGCAGGAATAGTAGGAACCGCTTTAAGCATCCTAATTCGAGCAGAACTAAGTCAACCAGGCACTTTACTAGGAGACGACCAAATTTTTAATGTTATCGTAACCGCCCATGCTTTCGTCATAATCTTTTTCATAGTTATACCAATCATAATTGGAGGCTTTGGTAACTGACTTGTGCCACTAATACTAAGCGCCCCAGATATGGCCTTCCCACGTATAAACAACATAAGCTTTTGATTACTTCCACCATCATTACTTCTACTTTTAGCCTCCGCAGGAGTTGAAGCTGGGGCAGGAACAGGATGAACTGTATATCCCCCATCAGCCGGAAATTTAGCTCATACAGGAGCATCTATTGACTTAACAATCTTCTCCCTTCACCTCGCTGGAATTTCATCAATTTTAGGAGCAATTAATTTTATCACAACTATTTTTAATATAAAACCCCCAACTATAACTCAATATCAAACTCCTTTATTTGTTTGATCCGTCCTAATTACTGCAGTCCTTCTCCTATTATCTCTACCAGTACTGGCAGCCGCTATCACAATACTCCTTACAGATCGTAACTTGAATACATCCTTCTTTGACCCTGCAGGGGGAGGAGATCCCATTCTATACCAACACCTATTTTGATTCTTCGGACATCCTGAAGTTTATATTCTTATTCTGCCAGGCTTCGGAATTATTTCACATGTAGTTGCTTATTATGCTGGGAAAAAAGAACCATTCGGATACATAGGAATAGTCTGAGCAATAATAGCTATTGGGCTGTTAGGGTTCATTGTCTGAGCCCACCACATATTTACAGTAGGGATGGATGTAGACACACGAGCCTACTTTACATCAGCCACAATAATCATTGCTATTCCCACAGGAGTAAAAGTTTTTAGCTGATTAGCAACACTTCACGGAGGAAAAATTACCTGACATACCCCCATACTATGAGCTCTAGGCTTTATTTTCTTATTCACTGTAGGAGGGTTAACAGGAATTATTTTATCAAACTCATCATTAGACATTATTCTTCACGACACTTACTATGTTGTAGCCCACTTCCATTATGTTCTATCTATAGGGGCTGTTTTCGCAATTATAGCCGGATTCATTCACTGATTCCCACTATTCACAGGATACACACTTAACGAAACCTGAACAAAAGCTCACTTTATCATTATATTTACCGGAGTTAATCTTACATTCTTCCCCCAACACTTCCTAGGACTAGCTGGGATACCACGACGATACTCAGACTATCCAGATGCCTATACCACATGAAACATTATTTCCTCAATTGGGTCAATAATTTCATTAGTCGCCGTTATACTACTTATATTTATTTTATGAGAAGCTTTCTCTGCTAAACGTAAAGCTACTACTACAAACTATCTTCTTAACACTAATCTTGAATGACTCCACGGCTGCCCACCTCCATACCATACCTATGAAGAACCAGCCTTTGTTCAAACCAACTTCAAGAAAAGAGGGACTCGAACCCCCCTACACTGATTTCAAGCCAGGTGCATAACCATATCTGCCACTTTCTTAAGATACTAGTAAAATTATTACACTACCTTGTCAAGGTAATATTATGAGCTTCTACTCATGTATCTTACTTATGGCACAACAAACTCAACTAGGACTTCAAGACGCAGCCTCCCCTATTATAGAAGAACTTATTCACTTCCATGACCACACCCTAACAATTGTATTCTTAATTAGTGTACTAATCTTCTACCTGATTATCGTAATAGTAACTACAACATTTATAAATAAACACTCTCTTGACTCTCAAGAAGTAGAAATTGTATGAACAGTTATACCAGCTATTGTTCTTATTACAATTGCCCTTCCCTCTTTACGTATTCTCTATCTCACTGATGAAATTAGTAACCCACACCTGACAATTAAAGCAGTAGGTCACCAATGATACTGATCCTATGAATATACTGACTACCATCAAATAGAATTTGACTCTTACATAATCCCCACAAATGAACTTGAACCTGGTGGAATCCGCCTTCTAGACGTTGACCATCGTATCGTAGTACCAATAGAGTCCCCTATTCGAATACTAATTACATCTGAAGACGTTATTCATTCCTGAACTATTCCGTCTTTAGGTACTAAAGTAGATGCAGTTCCAGGCCGACTAAATCAAACAACATTTATCACAACCCGACCAGGACTATTCTTTGGTCAATGCTCAGAAATTTGTGGTGCTAACCATAGCTTCATACCAATCGCACTAGAAACTGTCCCCCTCTCAAATTTCGAAAATTGAACTACTAAAATACTAACAGCCTAAGACACACACCACTAAGAAGCTAACTTAGCATCAGCCTTTTAAGCTGAAGACGGGCGAATATCATTCTCCCTTAGTGATATGCCACAACTTGATCCCGCCCCTTGACTCTATATATTTACAGTATCATGACTAATTATTCTTCTCCTAATTATACCCACTATTCTATTCTACCAGCCACAAAACACTATTCCTACTCAACAAACAACTAAATCTGAACAACCAACTTGAACCTGACCATGACACTAGATATCTTTGACCAATTTATCTCCCCAACTATCCTTGGACTCCCATTAGCCTGACTGGCCATACTAGTCCCTAGCTTAATACTAATTACACAAACACCAAAATTTATTAAATCTCGCTATCACACACTACTTAACCCCATCCTAACAACTATTACTAAACAACTCTTTATTTCAATAAGCCCACAAGGCCACAAATGAGCCTTAATATGTATAGCTTCTATAATATTCATCTTAGTAATTAACCTTCTAGGATTATTACCATATACATACACCCCTACTACCCAACTATCCTTAAATATAGGACTAGCAGTACCTCTATGACTAGCCACTATTATTATTGGTATACAAAAAAAACCAACAGAAGCCCTAGCCCATTTATTACCAGAAGGTACCCCAATCGCACTTATCCCAATACTTATTATCATCGAAACTATCAGTCTCTTTATTCGACCCGTCGCTTTAGGAGTTCGACTAACTGCTAATTTAACAGCCGGACATTTACTCATACAACTCATTTCTATCACAACCTTTATACTAATCCCTATTATTTCAATCTCAATAATTACCTCATTACTTCTTTTACTATTAACTATTTTAGAACTAGCTGTTGCCATAATTCAAGCATATGTATTTATTTTACTTTTAACCCTTTATCTACAAGAAAACATCTATGTCCCACCAAGCTCACGCATACCACATGGTAGACCCAAGCCCCTGACCTCTAACCGGTGCTGGCGCCGCATTATTAATAACCTCTGGCCTAGCCATATGATTCCACAAAAACTCTTGTACCTTAATAACACTTGGCCTAATCCTTATACTTCTTACAATATACCAATGATGACGAGACATTGTTCGAGAGGGCACCTTTCTTGGCCATCACACTTCACCAGTCCAACAAGGCCTCCGTTACGGAATAATCTTATTTATTGTTTCAGAAGTCTGCTTCTTCGCAGGCTTTTTCTGAGCTTTTTATCATGCTAGTCTTGCACCAACCCACGAACTCGGTTTAACATGACCCCCAACAGGAATTAATCCCCTGAACCCATTTGAAGTTCCACTATTAAATACAGCTGTCCTACTTGCCTCAGGAGTTTCAGTAACTTGAGCCCATCACTCTATCACCGAAAAAAATCGGATAGAAACAACCCAAGCCCTGATTATAACAATCCTACTCGGACTTTATTTTACTGCCCTACAAATTATAGAATACCATGAAACCCCATTCACAATAGCAGATAGTGTATATGGCTCAACATTCTTTGTTGCCACCGGGTTCCACGGATTACATGTAATTATTGGCTCCATATTTCTCCTAACATGCTTAATACGACACATACAATATCACTTCACCTCAAAACACCACTTTGGCTTTGAAGCTGCTGCTTGATACTGACACTTCGTTGATGTTGTTTGATTATTTCTATACATCTCAATCTACTGATGAGGATCTTAACTAGACCTGCCTTTTTAATATTAAAAAAATATAGCTGGCCTCCAACCAGCCAAACCTGGTATAACCCAAGAAAAGGCACATGAACTCTTTCATAACCATAATAATACTAACTTTAACCCTATCATCTATCATAGCCATGCTAGCATTTTGACTGCCAATCATTAAACCAGATAGCGAAAAACTATCCCCCTATGAATGTGGCTTCGATCCACAAGGCTCAGCTCGTCTAGCATTTTCTATTCGATTTTTCCTAGTAGCTATCCTATTTTTATTATTTGACTTAGAAATTACCCTTCTCCTCCCATCCCCATGAGCAACCAATATTTCTCACCCAGAACTCACCTTTCTCTGAGCCTTCTTATTCGTTCTACTTCTCACACTAGGTTTAATTTACGAGTGACTACAAGGAGGACTTGACTGAGCAGAATAACCATTGGAGTTTAGTCTAACTAAGACAATTGATTTCGGCTCAATTAATCCTGAACTTTCAGGAACTCCTACTCTAACTATGCCTACAACATTAATTTTTGCCTCTTTCTTCCTAGCCCTATTAGGCCTCTCCCTGCAACGAAAACACCTTCTTTCACTCCTACTAACCTTGGAAAGCATAGCCCTAACACTATACGTCACTACCGCACTATGAGCCTTAAATAGCACATCACTCCCAATTATAGTAGCCCCACTTATCATCTTAACCTTTTCAGCCTGTGAAGCTGGCATAGGCTTATCCCTAATAATCGCAACAGCCCGCACTCATAATACTGATCAACTAAAAGCTCTAAATCTATTAAAATGCTAAAACTTATCATCCCCTCAATAATAATAATCCCAATAACTTTTTTAATAAAAAAAAACCTGCTATGAACCGCTACAACTTCCTTCAGCTTTCTAATTGCAACCCTATCAACACTAATATTAAACACAAACATAACTGAACACAATCTAGCTAACCCTATTTTAAGTACCGACCAATTTTCATGCCCACTAATCATATTATCCTGCTGACTTCTTCCCCTAACTATTATAGCTAGTCAAATACATATGAAAACTGAACCAATTACACGACAAAAAACAATAATTTCCCTACTTATCCTACTCCAAATCCTTCTATGTATTACTTTTGGAGCCTCCAACCTACTTACATTCTACATCGCTTTCGAAGCTACTCTAATCCCCACTCTTTTAATTATTACTCGTTGAGGGAACCAAAAAGAACGACTAACAGCGGGTTTGTATTTCCTATTTTATACCTTATCAGCCTCTCTACCACTCCTAATCGCCCTCATTGTAATCCAAACACGCTTTAACTCCCTATCAACATATATTATCCCCCTATCCAACCTCACACTATTATCAAATACATCATGATCAGAAACCATATGATGAGTTGCCTGCTTTCTGGCCTTTTTAATCAAAATACCATTATATATTTTTCACCTATGACTACCAAAAGCTCACGTAGAAGCCCCTATTGCAGGCTCTATAGTTCTAGCTGCAATCCTATTAAAATTAGGAGGCTACGGCATAATTCGTATATCCTCTTTATTTATCCCATTAACTAAAGACCTGGCTATTCCATTTATAATCATTGCTATGTGAGGAATAATTGTATCTAGTTCAATTTGTTTACGACAAACAGATTTAAAATCTATAATTGCCTACTCATCCATTAATCACATAAATTTAGTTGTGGCTGGGATTTTTTCAATAACACCATGAGCGTGATCTGGAGCTCTCGCAATAATAATTGCTCATGGGTTAGTGTCATCAGGCTTATTTTGTCTCGCTAATATTACATACGAACGCACCCACACACGCTCAATCTTCATAAATCGAGGCTTAAAAACCTTATTTCCTCTAATATCATTCTGATGACTCATAATAACCTTTGCCAACATAGCACTCCCACCCTTCCCAAATTTTACAGCAGAAATTTTAATTATCACCTCCATATTCAACTGATCAAATTGAACTATTTTACTATTAGGCCTAAGTATAACTTTAACCACCCTCTTCTCATTAAATATGCTTATTATAACCCAACATGAACATCCAAACAAACATGCACCAATTAATCCAAGTACAACTCGTGAACATCTACTTATACTCATACATATAGCCCCCATTATTCTTCTTATCATTAATCCAAGCCCTATCATAATTAGAAGCACACATAGTTTATACAAAACATTAGATTGTGAATCTAATAAAGAAGGTTAAAATCCCTCTGTCTGCCGAGAGAAGCAAGACAGCACCAAGAACTGCTAATTCTTTTCTCTGAGGTTTAACTCCACAGTTCTCTCGATGCTTCTAAAGGATAAACAGTAATCCGCTGGCCTTAGGTGCCACCAATCTTGGTGCAAATCCAAGTAGAAGCTAATGAATTCCCACTACCTAACTTTAATTATAAACTCCGGAGCACTACTTACAATTATTATTCTCCTCCCCCCTATTATTATACCTAAACCATCTATACTTTTCACAACAAAACTAGTTAAAACCTCAACATTTATTAGCCTAATTCCGCTAACTATTTACCTAAATGAAAACATAGAAACCACTTTGACCCTGAAACCCTGGATAGACTGAACTATGTTTAATATTGCCCTATCTTTTAAAATTGATAAATATACTACTATCTTTACCCCTATTACCCTAATAATTACCTGGAATATTATAGAGTTTTCACAATGATACATAGCAAAAGAACGCCATATAGACAAATTTTTTAAATACCTCATTTTATTCCTAATCACAATAATTACCTTTATCTCTGCAAACAACCTACTACAACTCTTTATCGGCTGAGAAGGAGTAGGAATTATATCATTTCTTCTAATCAGCTGATGATCGGGTCGAACAAAAGCTAACATCTCTGCTCTTCAAGCAGTAGCCTACAACCGTATTGGAGACATTGGACTAATAATAAGCATAGCATGAATATGCTCTAATACCAACTCTTGAGATCTCCAACAAATTACAATACTTCTGTCTGATCAACAATATCTTATCCCAACCCTAGGATTTTTAATCGCAACAACAGGTAAATCAGCTCAATTCGGTCTCCATCCATGACTCCCCGCTGCAATGGAAGGTCCAACCCCCGTCTCAGCACTATTACACTCTAGCACCATAGTTGTTGCCGGAGTATTTTTACTAATTCGACTTCACCCGTTATTTAAAAACTATCAATCTATACTAGAAATAACCCTATGCTTAGGAGCAATAACCACAATTTTTGCTGCCCTATGTGCAACAACACAAAATGATATCAAAAAAATTATTGCCTTCTCTACATCAAGCCAACTAGGCCTAATAATAGTTGCAATTGGGCTCAATCACCCTCACATTGCTTTCCTCCATATATGCACACACGCCTTTTTCAAAGCTATACTCTTTTTATGCTCAGGAAGTATTATCCATAATATAAATAATGAACAAGATATTCGAAAATTTAGCTGTTTAAATAATAACCTACCTTTTACAACAACCTGTATAATAATTGGATCTATAGCACTGATAGGCCTACCATTTCTAGCTGGATTCTTCACAAAAGATTTAATTCTAGAAGCCCTAAACACCTCATATACTAATGCCTGAGCCCTAATAATAACTCTTCTAGCTGTTACATTAACAACCGCATACAGCTCACGCCTAATTATCATATCAACCTCTGGTACTCCACGATATTTACCACTTTCCCAAACTAGTGAAAACTATTTCATTAAAAACCCACTAAAACGTTTAGCTTGGGGCAGCCTAATTTCAGGACTAATTCTTACAACCACTATTCCACCAATAAAACCTCAAATCTTTACTATACCAATTCACATTAAAACAGCTGCTCTAATCATATTTATAGTTAGCCTAATCATTTCTATTGAATTAACAAATAAAAAAATCAACCAGACTGTATTCTCCTTCTTTACTCAACTAGCATTCTACCCTCACATTCTCCATCGTCTAATATCACACCTATCTTTTATCTCGAGTCAAAAATTAATAACACAAATTATAGATCTGTCATGACTTGAAAAAATTGGACCAAAAGGTCTAACTAATAATCAACTAAAACCCTCCACCATACTAACAGAAGCTCACCACTCAAATTCCGCCACCCTTCCTTTAATAGCCTTTGCCCTAACCTTAATTATACTTAGTCTTACAGCCCGCAGGGCCCCACGACTCAGCCCCTGAACAACCACCAAAACAGAAAACAAACAAACTAGTAAAGATCACCCAGCCAACATAAGAATCAAACCCATCTCATAAAAAGTCGTAACCCCTAACCATTCTACCCCAAAAATCCCCCCCGTATAATCTACCCCGTCACATTCTACCAACACGTCAAAAAACAAACCATTAAAAGACATATAACCAACAAAACAAACACATAACACACAAATTAAAAAAAACCAAGCCACTCGACCCCCGAGGACCTCAGGATAAGGATCGGCAGCTAAAGCTGCCGAATACACAAAAACAACCATCATACCCCCTAAATACAACAACACCAAAACCAAGGATAAAAACGTCCCGCCATGATAAAGAATAATAAAACACCCAAAAACAGCAACAAACACCAAGCCTAAGGCAGAATAATAAGGGGACGGACTTAAAACAACCACAACTACTCCCAATAAAAACATTATAAAAAAACATAAAATTAAACTTAACATATGATCTAAAAAAATAACTATTTTTTTACATTAGAACACAACTTTCTTCCTCACCTATGCCTATATGGCATAGGTATATCTAATAACATAGGTATATGCCTATATGGCATAGGTATATCTAATAACATAGGTATATGCCTATATGGCATAGGTATATCTAATAACATAGGTATATGCCTATATGGCATAGGTATATCTAATAACATAGGTATATGCCTATATGGCATAGGTATATCTAATAACATAGGTATATGCCTATATGGCATAGGTATATCTAATAACATAGGTACCCACTCCCCAAACTACCATTACAATTCATTTGCATAGACTTATCCCAGACTAAGGTACTCTTTTTCTATACTTCTAGGCATACAACTGCAAAAGCTGATTTCCCGAAGGGTACACAAGTATGTTTCACTGAAGTCTCACATCCATCCAGGCATAGGGCATATATGATAGACCTTTCCCAGCTTCAATAATCTCTCGTTCCCGTGGTTTCGCGACAACCCCCTTACCCCCTTTGACCCCCAAAGTTCATTACTGCCGTCAACCCCCTTAGGAACCGGCGAACTTTTGGTCATTTTACTTATTGACTAACAGCTTTAATAGCTTAAATATAAAGCACTGGTCTTGTAAATCAGCGACTGAAGATCATAATTTCTTCTTAAAGCAATATTCTTATTAAGACTTTAACTTAAACTAACGACTTGAAAAATCATCGTTGTAAAATTCAACTACAAGAACAACAAAAAAAATTAAAATTTTTTTAAATTTTAAATTTTAAATAAAACATCTATTATGTCCCATCAACCATCTATTATTCGAAAAAATAACCCCCTTCTATCATTAGGCAATAGTATATTAGTAGATCTCCCCTCTCCTGCCAATATCTCAGCCTGATGAAATTTTGGCTCACTATTAAGCTTATGCTTAATTGTACAAATTATTACAGGACTAATTCTTGCTATACACTATACCGCAAATACTGAACTAGCCTTTTCTTCAGTAATACACATTTGTCGTGACGTTAATAACGGATGACTTATACGAAACCTTCACGCCAATGGAGCCTCTATATTCTTTATCTGCATCTATGCCCATATCGGCCGAGGAATCTACTATGGCTCTTATTTGTACAAAGAAACATGAAACATTGGAGTTATTCTATTTACACTAACTGCAGCTACTGCTTTTGTAGGTTACGTCCTCCCATGAGGACAAATATCCTTCTGAGGGGCAACCGTTATTACAAACCTAATTTCAGCCACACCGTATGTAGGGGACGATATTGTAGTCTGACTATGAGGAGGCTTCTCAGTATCAAACGCCACTTTAACACGATTCTTCACCTTTCATTTTATTCTACCATTTATTTTAGCAGCAATAACTATAATTCATATTATATTTCTTCACCAAACAGGGTCTAGTAACCCCATGGGAATTAACTCTAATTTAGATAAAATTCAATTCCACCCATACTTTTCTTTCAAAGATATCTTAGGTTTTGTTATACTTCTAAGTATTCTTTTCATAATCTCCCTCATAGCCCCTAATATACTAGGAGAACCAGATAACTTTATTTTCGCCAATCCTCTTAGCACTCCTCCTCACATTAAACCAGAATGATACTTCCTTTTCGCCTATGCTATCCTACGTTCTATTCCTAATAAGCTTGGAGGAGTTTTAGCTTTAGTCATGGCTATCCTAATCCTCCTAATCATTCCACTCACTCACACCTCTAAGCAGCGAGGCATACAATTTCGCCCACTCGCCCAAACTATATTTTGAATCTTAATTGCTAATCTAACATTGCTTACATGACTAGGAGGAGAACCTGCCGAATATCCATTTACCACAATAACACAAATTGCATCAACAGTCTACTTTTTAATTTTTATCCTAATCCTCCCAACTTTAGGGTACCTAGAAGACAAAATTCTGTCAATACCAAATAAACTAAAATATAGCCTCATTCAAAGGAAGGGGATTTTAACCCCTATAACTAACTCCCAAAGCTAGTATCTTAACATTAAATTACCCTCTGATTTTCTTAAAACGTCCAGAGTAGCTTAACATTTAAAGCGGAGCACTGAAGCTGCTCAAATGGTTTTCTAACCCCTTGACACAAAGGATTAGTTCCAGCCTTAATATCAACTATATATCAAATTACACATGCAAGTTTCCGCGCTCCCGTGAGGACTCCTTTAACTATAAATATAAAAAAGAGATGGTATCAGGCTCACAAAAGTAAGCCCATAACACCTAGTCATCCACACCCTCAAGGGTACTCAGCAGTGATAAACCTTAAGCAATGGACGCAAGCCCGACTAAGTTACATATTTTAGAGCTGGTAAACCTCGTGCCAGCCACCGCGGTTATACGAGGAGCTCAAGCTGATATATCCGGCACAAAGCGTGATTAAAATATTAGCTTAATTATACTATAGAAGCCATTATACCCACCAGTTAAATAGATATGCCTAATGTATCCCAACATCGAAAGAATCTATATTAATAAACTTACTTTGATATCACGAAAGCAAACCCACAAACCGGGATTAGATACCCCGCTATGCCTGCCATAAATAAACAACCGTCGCCAGGGCACTACGAACAATCGTTTAAAACCCAAAGAACTTGACGGCATCCTAAACCCACCTAGAGGAGCCTGTCCTATAACCCGATACCCCACGTTTTACCCAACCGCCTCTCGCCCCCAGTCTATATACCGCCGTCGCCAGCCAACCTTATAAAAGAACAACCGTAGGCAAAAAAGTCTATCTACAAATACGTCAGGTCGAGGTGCAACTAATGAGGCGGCAGAGATGAGCTACACTCTCTACCCAGAACATACAAATAATCTAATGAAAAAATTTTGAAGGTGGATTTAGCAGTAAACAAGAATAGTTTGTCTTATTGAAGTTGGCCACTAGGATGCGTACACACCGCCCGTCACTCTCCCTCTCCCCGGAGAAAAGTCGTAACATGGTAAGCGTACCGGAAGGTGCGCTTGGATAACAGAAGATAGCTTAAGAGTTAAGCATTTCCCTTACACCGAAAATATTCTCGTGCAATTCGAGATCTTCTGACTACTGATCTAATATATATCTCTAACAATTTAACTTATGATTACTAAATAATTAAAAGTACCTCACAAATCATTACCCCCATTTTAGTATAGGTGATAGAAAAAATTAAACACAATAGTACCGCAAGGGAATATTGAAAAAGAAATGAAATAAATCGATCAAGTAAAACAAAGCAAAGATAAAATCTTGTACCTTTTGCATCATGGCTTAGCAAGTAAACCCGAATGCATTGCCGCCACCCCGAAACTAGACGAGCTACCCTAGGATTACCTATAAGAGTTAATCCGTATCTGTGGCAAAAGATTGGAAGAAGCCTTGGGTAGAGGTAAAAAGCCTACCGAGCCTAGTGATAGCTGGTTACTTAAAAAACAAGTTTAAGCTTAATCTTAACTTGTAGACAAGCAACAAATTATTACTAAAAAATTTAAACACCTTACTCCTCTACATTTTAAGTTTTATTCGCTAGGGGTACAGCTCTAGCGAACAGAGATACAGCTCTATTAATTAGATAATATATAAATAAACTATAAACTTAAGTAGGCCTAAAAGCAGCCACCAAGAAAAAGCGTTACAGCTTAAGTTTATTAAATTATAAATACTATGATATATAAAGATTCTATAACCCACTATTAAGTAATCCTATAAAATAGGAAATATAATGCTAAGATTAGTAATTTGAGACCGCACCCCCTCTAAATGTAAGTGTACACCAGATCGGACCAACCACTGGAAATTAACGGCCCTTAAAACAACAGGAAATCAATAACATAAGCAAAACAAGAAAAACAAGAACCAATAACCGTTAACCCTACACCGGAACATAATATAGAAGATATAAAGGATGAGAAGGAACTCGGCAAACACATGCCTCGCCTGTTTACCAAAAACATCACCTCCAGATAATAACCAACTATTGGAGGCAAGACCTGCCCAATGATAAATATTGAATGGCCGCGGTATTTTGACCGTGTAAAAGTAGCGTAATCACTTGTCTTGTAAATTAAGACTAGAATGAAAGGTTACACGAAGGCATAACTGTCTCCTTATCCCCATCAATGAAATTGACCTACCCGTGCAAAGGCGGGTATAAACCCATAAGACGAGAAGACCCTGTGGAGCTTCCAAACATTTACATCGCATAATCATTATTTACGATGCACAGTTTTAGGTTGGGGCAACCACGGAACAAAAGTAATATCCACGACGAACGAAAATATAATTTTCTTAGCCTAGAGTCACAACTCTAAGCATTAGTAAAACTAACGTTAATAGACCCAGCATTACTTGCTGCTTAACGAAACAAGTTACCCCAGGGATAACAGCGCAATCCTTTCTACGAGCCCGAATCAACGAAAGGGTTTACGACCTCGATGTTGGATCAGGGCACCCCAATGGCGCAAAAGCTATTAAAGGTTCGTTTGTTCAACGATTAAAGCCCTACGTGATCTGAGTTCAGACCGGAGTAATCCAGGTCAGTTTCTATCTATGTCTGCTGCTTCCTTAGTACGAAAGGACCAGTGAAGCAAGGGTCTATACATTTATGCAAACCCCACATCAATCTTATGAAACCAACTCAATAAGAATAAGAAGCAACATAAAATAATTAACGAGATAAGTTTATTTGGATGGCAGAGCTCAGTAATTGCACAAGGTTTAAGCCCTTATACCAGAGGTGCAAATCCTCTTCCAAATAAATTATGCTAATTATATTAACCTCAACTTTAATTTTAATTTTAATAGTCTTACTTGCAGTAGCATTCTTAACAATAGTCGAACGAAAAACTCTAGGCTACATACAATTCCGTAAAGGACCCAATGTCGTTGGCTTTATGGGCCTATTACAACCCATCGCAGATGGAGTAAAACTATTTCTTAAAGAACCAGTATGACCCCTCACAGCCTCTCCTACCTTATTTATCGTAACCCCGATCATAGCACTAACCTTAGCCCTAGCTCTTTGAATATTTATCCCCATACCCCAATCAATTACTACTATTAATATTACACTTCTTGTAATCATAGCAATATCAAGCTTATCAGTCTATACTACCCTCGTCTCAGGCTGAGCATCTAACTCTAAATATGCACTAATCGGAGCACTTCGAGCCGTAGCGCAAACTATCTCCTACGAAGTAAGCTTAGGTTTAATTCTACTGTGTCTAGTTACACTAACAGGAAACTTCTCTTTACAAGCTTTTATTTACACCCAAGAACATACTTGATTTCTACTCTCAAATTGGCCATTAGCAGCAATATGGTTTGTTTCTACTTTAGCAGAAACAAACCGTACCCCCTTTGACTTAACTGAGGGTGAATCAGAACTTGTTTCCGGCTTTAATGTAGAATATGCCGGAGGTCCATTCGCCTTATTTTTCCTAGCTGAATACTCCAATATCCTATTTATAAATACTTTAACAACAATTATATTCCTTGGACCTTTAGGATCAAATAATTTAAATATTTTACCAATTATTAATATCATGATAAAAACCACCCCCCTCATTATCTTATTCTTATGAATTCGAGCTTCCTACCCTCGATTCCGATATGATCAACTAATACACCTCATATGAAAAAATTTTTTACCCCTTAATTTAGCCCTCTTTACTCTTCAACTATCCCTCACTATCTCATTCGGAGGAACTGGAGTTCCTAAAATATAAATACAACTAATTAAATTTATAAAATGGAAGTATGTCCGACAATAGGAACCACTTTGATAGAGTGACTATAGGGGGTATTACCCCCTTTCTTCCTTGTTTATTAGTATGAAAGGATTCGAACCTTAATCTGAGAGACCAAAACCCTCCGTATTTCCATTACACTACATCCTAAGTAAGATAAGCTAAATAAAGCTTTTGGGCCCATACCCCAAATATGATACTTCTAATATCTCTTACTACATGTTATCCCCTTTAATTCAATCTACACTATTAATAACATTAGGTTTTGGCACACTTGTGACATTCTCAAGTACAAGCTGAATTCTAGCCTGAATTGGCCTAGAAATTAACACAATCGCCATTATTCCACTAATAGCTAAAACACACCACCCACGTTCAATTGAAGCAACTACAAAATACTTCATTGCTCAAAGTGCAGGCTCTGCCACACTTCTTATCACTGCCTGTTTAACTGCTTGGTACTCAGGAAACTGAGCAATTAGCCCATCAAATGACCCAATTATTCTAAATATCATAATTTTAACCCTGATATTAAAACTAGGCATAGCCCCAATACACTTCTGACTCCCAGAAGTAATAGTAGGCCTAGATCTTACCACAAACATAATCCTAGCAACTTGACAAAAACTAGCTCCAATTACCCTCCTTATTCAAATTACCCAAGATCAAAATAATACCCTAATCCTTATTCCAGCCTTGCTCTCAGTATTTATTGGAGGATGAGGCGGTCTTAATCAAACACAAACACGAAAAATTATAGCCTACTCATCAATTGCCCACATAGGTTGAATTGCTAGTATAACCCCATTTAACCCAACAATTGCTTGACTTACAACATTAATTTACTGTTTGATTACAAGTGCAACATTTATTAATCTCAATATTTTAAAAGCCAATAAAATTACAACACTAACTATAAATAAACATAACCAAATCTCTCAAATACTTCTGTTACTTCTTCTACTCTCCCTAGGAGGTCTCCCCCCTCTTACAGGATTTATTAACAAATTTCTAATATCAATTGAACTTGCAAGTCAAAACCTTATTATTTATCTTTTTATAATAACAATAGGCTCATTACTAAGTTTATTTTTTTACACCCGAATATGTTATTTATCAATCATTCTATCACCCCCATGCCCAACAACAAATCTTACTCTTTGACGCAAAGCCCCTAATAAATCTATTACCCTTATTACTATATTATCAACTAACCTATTTATTTTAACCCCACAACTATTAGCAATATTTACTATACATTAGAAATTTAAGTTATATAGACTCTAAGCCTTCAAAGCTTACAGTAAGGGACACAACCCTTAATTTCTGCCTAAAATCTGCAAGATATCCTCACATCTTCTGAATGCAAATCAGATGCTTTAAATTAAGCTAAAATTTTTTTATCTAGATCAGCAAGTATTATACTTACAACCTCTTAGTTAACAGCTAAGTGCTAATTTTAGCTTTGACCTACCAGACCTCAACAAAATTACTTCTGTATCTTCAGATTTGCAATCTAACATGAACTTCACTACAAGGCCAATCTTGATAGGAAGAGAAATCTAATCTCTGTAAGCAGGTCTACAGCCCACCACCTAAACATTCGGTCATCCTACCA